TTTTGATCGTCTTTCCCCGAGAAAGAGGCGAAACATAATCAACTTGAATTCGGGACAGCTATTCGAAATCTTAGTGAAAGACTGGATTTATTATCTCATGTTTGCTTTTCGTGAAAAAATACCAAAGGAAGTGGAGGGTTTCTTCAAACAACAAGGGACTGGGTCAATTATTCAATCAAATGATATTGAGCATGTTTCGCATCTCTTCTTGAGAAACAAGCGGGCTATTTCTTTGCAAAATTGTGCTCAATTTCATATGTGGCAATTCCGTCAAGATCTCTTCGTTAGTTGGGGGAAGAGTCCGCACGAATCGGATTTTTTGAGGAACATGTCACGAGAGAATTGGATTTGGTTAGACAATGTGTGGTTGGGAAACAAGGATCGGTTTTTTAGCAAGGTACGGAATGTATCATCAAATCTTCAATATGATTCCACGAGATCTAGTTTCATTCAAGTAACGGATTCTAGCCAATTGAAAGGATCTTCTGATCAATCCAAGGATTCTTTCGATTCCATTAGGAATGAGGATTCGAAATATCACACATTGATCAATCAAAGAGAGATTCAACAACTAAAAGAAAGATCGATTCTTTGTTGGGATCCTTCCTTTCTTCAAACGGAACGAACAGAGATAGAATCAGAGCGATTCCTTAAAATCCTTTCTGGATATTCCTCAATGTGCCGACTATTCATGGAACGTGAGAAGCAGATGAATAATCATCTGCTTCCGGAAGAAATCGAAGAATTTCTTGGGAATCCTGCAAGAGCCACTCGTTCTTTTTTCTCTGACAGATGGTCAGAACTTCATCTGGGTTCGAATCCTACTGATAGGTCTACTAGAGATCAGAAATTGTTGAAAAAAGAACAAAAGAAACATCTTGCTCTTTCCAGGCGATCGGAAAAGAAAGAAATAGTGAATTTATTCAAGATAATTATGTACTTACAAAATACCGTCTCAATTCATCCTATTTCATCCTATCGAGGATGTGATATGGTTCCAAAGGGTGAACTGGACAGTTCCAATAAGATTTCATTCTTGAACAAAAATCCATTTTGGGGTTTCTTTCATCTATTCCATGACCGGAACAGGGGGAGATACACGTTACACCACGATTTTGAATCAGAAGATATATTTCAAGAAATGGCAGATCTATTCACTCTATCAATAACCGAGCCGGATCTGGTGTATCATAAGGAATTTGATTTTTCTATTGATTCCTCCGGATTGGATCAAAAACATTTCTTGAATGAGTTATTGAACTCCAGGGATGAATCGAAAAAGCACTCTTTATTGGTTCTACCTCCTCTTTTTTATGAAGAGAATGAATCTTTTTATCGAAGGATCATAAAAAAATGGGTCCAGACCTCTTGCGGGAATAATTTGGAAGATCCAAAACCTAAAATAGTTGTATTTGCTAGCAACAACATAATGGAGGCAGTCAATCAATATAGATTGATCCGAAATCTGATTCAAATCCAATATAGCACCCATGGTTACATAAGAAATGTATTGAATCGATTCAATTGCAACTTCGAATATGGAATTCAAAGGTATCAAATAGGAAATGATACTCTGAATCATCGAACTAGAATGAAATACACGATCAACCAACATTTATCAAGTTTGAAAAAGAGTCAGAAGAAATGGTTCGATCCTCTTATTTTGATTTCTCGAACGGAGAGATCTATGAATTGGGATCCTAATGCATATAGATACAAATGGTCCAATGGGAGCAAGAATTTCCAGGAACATTTGGACTATTTCATTTCTGAGCAGAATAGCCGTTTTCAAGTAGTGTTCGATCGATTACATATTAATCAATATTCGATTGATTGGTCTGAGGTTATCGACAAAAAAGATTTGTCTAAGTCACTTTGTTTATTTTTGTCCAAGTTACTTCTTTTTTTGCCCAAGTTTCTTCTCTTTTTGTCTAACTCACTTCCTTCTTTTTTCTTTGTGAGTTTTGGGGGTATCCCCATTCATAGGTCCGAGATCCACATCTATGAATTGAAAGGTCCGAATGATCCACTCTGTAATCAGTTATTAGAATCAATAGGTCTTCAAATCTTTCATTTGAAAAAAAGGAAACCCTTATTATTGGATGACCAAGATACTTCCCAAAAATCGAAATTCTTGATCAATGGAGGAACAATATCACCATTTTTTTTCAATAAGATACCAAAGTGGATGATTGACTCATTCCATACTAGAAAGAATCGCAGGAAATCTTTTGATAACACAGATTCCTATTTCTCAATGATATCCCACGATCCAGACAATTGGCTGAATCCCGTGAAACCATTTCATAGAAGTTCATTGATATACTATTTTTATAAAGCAAATCGACTTCGATTCTTGAATAATCAATATCACTTCTGCTTCTATTGTAACAAAAGATTCCCTTTTTATGTGGAAAAGGCCCGTATCAATAATTATGATTTTACGTATGGACAATTCCTCAAAATCTTGTTCATTCGCAACAAAATCTTTTCTTTTTGCGATGGTCAAAAAAAACATGCTTTTTTGAAGAGAGATACTATTTCACCAATCGAGTTACAGCTATCTAACATATTGATACCTAACGATTTTCCGCAAAGTGGCGACGAAGGGTATAACTTCTACAAATCTTTCCATTTTCCAATTCGATACGATCCATTCGTTCGTGGAGCTATTTACTCGATCGCAGACATTTCTGGAACACCTCTAACAGAGGGACAAATAGTCCATTTTGAAAAAACTTATTGTCAACCTCTTTCAGATATGAATCTACCTGATTCAGAAGGGAAGAACTTGTATCAGTATCTCAATTTCAATTCAAACATGGGTTGGATTCACACTCCATGTTCTGAGAAATATTTACCATCCGAAAAAAGGAAAAAACGGAGTTCTTGTCTACAAAAATGCCTTGAGAAAGGTCAGATGTATAGAACCTTTCAACAAGATAGTGTTTTTTCAACTCTCTCAAAATGGAATCTATTCCAAACATATATACCATGGTTCCTTACCTCGACGGGGTACAAATATCTAAATTTCATATTTTTAGATACTTTTTCAGACCTATTGCCGATACTAAGTAGCAGCCAAAAATTTGTATCCATTTTTCATGATATTATGCATGGGTCAGATAGATTATGGCGAATTCGTCAGATTCCATTGTGTCTTCCACAATGGAATCTGATAAGTGAGATTCCGGGTAATTGTTTCCATAATCTTCTTCTGTCCGAAGAAATGACTCATCGAAATAATGAGTTACTATTGATATCGACACATCTGAGATCGCTAAATGTTGAGGAGTTCTTCTATTCAATCCTTTTCCTTCTCCTTGTTGCTGGATATCTCGTTCGTACACATCTTCTCTTTGTTTCTCGAGTCTATAGTGAGTTACAGACAGAGTTCGAAAAGGTAAAATCTTTGATGATTCCATCATACATGATTGAGTTGCGAAAACTTCTGGATAGGTATCCTACATCTGAACTGAATTCTTTCTGGTTAAAGAATCTCTTTCTAGTTGCTCTGGAACAATTAGGAGATTCTCTAGAAGAAATACGGAGTTTTGCTTTTGGTGGCAACATGCTATGGGGTGGTGGTCCCGCTTATGGGGTCAAATCCATACGTTCTAAGAATAAATATTGGAATCTCATCGATCTCATAAGTATTATACCAAATCCCATCAATCGAATCGCTTTTTCGAGAAATACGAGACATCTAAGTCATCCAAGTAAAGCAATCTATTCCTTGATAAGAAAAATAAAAAACGTGAATGGTGATTGGATTGATGATCAAATAGAATCCTGGGTCTCGAACACTGATTCGATTGATGATAAAGAAAAAGAATTCTTGGTTCAGTTTTCTACCTTAACAACAGAAAAAAGGATTGATCAAATTCTATTGAGTCTTACTCATAGTGATCTTTTATCAAAGAATAACTCTGGTTATCAAATAAGTGAACAACCGGGAGCAATTTACTTACGATACTTAGTTGACATTCATAAAAAGTATCTAATGATTTATGAATTCAATACATCCTGTTTAGTAGAAAGACGTATATTCCTTGCTAATTATCAGACAATTACTTATTCACAAACCTTGTGGGGGGCTAATAGTTTTCATTTCCCATCTCATGGAAAACCCTTTTCGCTCCGCTTAGCCCTACCTCCCCCTAGTAGGGGTATTTTAGTGATAGGTTCTATAGGAACTGGACGATCCTATTTGGTCAAATACCTAGCGACAAACTCCTATGTTCCTTTCATTACAGTATTTCTGAACAAGTTCCTGGATAACAAGCCTAAGGGTTTTCTTATTGATGATAGTGACGATATTGATGATAGTGACGATAGTGACGATATCGACCGTGACCTTGATATGGAGCTGGAGCTTCTAACTATGATGAATACGCTAACTATGGATATGATGCCAGAAATAGACCGATTTTATATCACCTTTCACTTCGAATTAGCAAAAGCAATGTCTCCTTGCATAATATGGATTCCTAACATTCATGATCTGGATGTGAATGAGTCGAATTACTTATCCCTCGGTCTTTTAGTGAACTATCTCTCCAGGGATTGTGAAAGATGTTCCACTAGAAATATTCTTGTTATTGCTTCGACTCATATTCCCCAAAAAGTAGATCCAGCTCTAATAGCTCCGAATAAATTCAATACATGCATTAAGATACGAAGGCTTCTTATTCCACAACAACGAAAACACTTTTTCACTCTTTCATATACTAGGGGATTTCACTTGGAAAAGAAAATGTCCCATACTAATGGATTCGGGTCCACAACGATGGGTTCAAATGTACGAGATCTTGTAGCACTTAACAATGAGGCCCTATCGATTAGTATTATACAAAAAAAATCCATCATAGACACTAATATAATTAGCTCTGTTCTTCATAGACAAACTTGGGATTTCCGATCTCAGGTAAGATCGGTTCAGGATCATGGGATCCTTTTCTATCAGATAGGAAGGGCTGTTTCACAAAATGTACTTCTAA